TGGTCGCTGGGGTTTCCTTTTCCTCAACCAATTCGGTTGTGTCAGCCCTGAGATTGGTCTAACATTTTTGTTATGAGCTGGCTGGACAAAGATGGATGGAAGGTAAGATAGATTTGAGTTCAAGTGGCACAGGACCTTCGATCGACCATGGGGCGTATTCTACCCTTACCGAATTCATTCTATTGAAGCGTAACGTAAAAAGCTCCTTCGAGAGTTGCATTTCTTTGGTTTGGAAGTTCCAGAATGTTGTCTGTGGATTTCTAACAAAGGAAAGCCCCCTTTTATGCCATTTGATTAATTAAAATTCCGTGCTGCTCGCCACTCCCCGAGGCCAAGGACGGGGTCGAACCGTCATTCCAGGATTTGCAGTCCGATACATTTCCATTATGTTACCTAGCCAAACCCGCCACCTCATGTGCCAAAGTCAAACGGTTGTTCTTCCTTCCCCGCTCCCTCTTTTTCTACATATGCGGTGGCGGGCGGAGCACTCTATATGACCGGCGGCGGGTTACCAGAGAAGAGGGGACAACTTCTTTCTCCCTTGCCTTGCTCCATTTTCCTTTTCTGATTGAAAGTAGCAAGCCACTCCACTACTGGTACAGAGGCCAGAAGGTTGCTTCCTCCATATGTTCAGGCAAAGAACATCTAGAAGCTAGCTTTTGTCTTGTAAGCAACCATGCCTATATAATAATAATAGAATTTTGCTTACCAAAGTGGTCTTACTAAAAAAAGTAAATAAGCAACCCCAAGTGACATGGCTTTTCACTATTCCTTATTCCTTTCCAGAGAAGGTTGCTCATCCAGCCCAGCGGATCCATTGTTTATGCGGCAGTGCGATGCAGCTGAAAAACGGGGGAAAACTCCAAACAAAAAAGGGCCTTCTTCTTCCGCAAGTAAGTGATAAAATCCTTATATTAAATAGAAGTTTTAGAAAGGGGCACCCCTACCCCCTAAATTACAAGCTAGCGCGCAACGGCTTTTCAGCCGTTGTTGCTTGCTGCTTTTTGCAGGCTCGAAAATCTCTCTTTCGCCTCTCCTCCCTGTCTCCATTCTGGTTGATTCGCTTCTTCCTTCGCGCAAGCGCGCCCCTTGTTGTGTTGCATTTTGTGATCCTCCGCTTCAGTCTGCGTTTTTCGGATAGCCGGGATCCGACGTAGATTTCCGATTTATTTAAATGTCAGCTCCAGGTTTTGGGCGGCCCATCTGGTTAGTTCAGCTATCACTGCTGGAAGCCCCTGCGGTTGTTCGGCTGCGTACTCCCCGTTCGCGTATCTCACACTCCCAAAGCATATTTTTTTTTTCATATTTCATATTTCATTTTTCTTTCTACCGGCTTCGTGCAGATAGATGTTTGCCGGGGGAGATTGGTGCTCCTGAGGTATGCCCTTCCGGTGGGTTGTTATATTCTCTGTCTATTCCATCCAGTGCCCGCACTGCGTCAGAAAATCTTCGTCTTCGATCTCTCTTCGCAACGCAATAAAGAAGTCTAACAGTTTCTCTCGGCATCTGTCTTTTAAGTCATTGATCTCATATCTATAAGCAGGGGGGTCTGCGTTCACTATTAAGCCTACGCCCGTCCATTCCTTTCAAGCGCCCTTAGACTCGTTACGCTGTTCGACTGAACTCGTTGGCTCCGCGCTCTATTCGGTCGGAACCCGGTTCGAGAACCTTCTCTCATAGATTCCCTTCACCAAGTCATCGCCAGCAATCAGCTCTTATCCCTTGGTGTGGTGTCAAAGGGCGAGTTCCTTTCTTGTCTTGCCCAAAAACTTTCTTTATTCTCATTGGAGAAAGACTCTCCCGCGGCAAGGTTTTACACATAGGGCCAGCTGCTTTCTTTATCTCGCTTGCCGTTAGTCCGTCTAGCGCCTTTATTTCGGTTGGGGTCCGTCCCGGGGCTTAGACCGCTTGGGTTATATTTTCTAGTCTCGAAGGCAGTCAACGTGTCAGCCATTCCTCTCCCATTAGACTTGTAAATCCTTTGCTCTTTTTCCTTCTCTCTTCCAGTTCTCTCCCTCTACTTTATTTGACAGGGGCGGAGAATACCACTCTATCCATAACAAGAATACAGTAGCAATTCCGTTTCAAATGGTTTGAGCTTGGAAGCAACCTACTATCTATCGATAGGCGAGAACAGACTGCTATTGGCTGCTTTGCCTATCTATTCTATTATGGCCGGCTTGGAGACATCAGAGGAAGACCATCATTTCTATCCGGGTACGATCATAGCTTCATTCATTCGTTGAACCTTGGGGATAACCATTAGCATTGAGGTCAATCACCACACCACCTCTATCATACATACGACATTACATGACGCGAGAGTGCATGGTCAACACACACCTAAAGCGCCTACGTTCCGCTTGCAGCCAATACAACCACAACCTAACTTGCACGAGATTCAACAACCGAAACTACTGGTAGTCCCGAGGGGACGGCATCCTCCTATAATAGTTAGCAGTACTGAACAAGCGAGTCATCGGTCGGGGGAAAGAAAAGGACCGCCTTTAAAAAGAAAAAAAAGGAAACGCCCTTCGGAACAAAGGTGATTCTGTTCATGCTTCAGACGATCTGGCTAATTATATATACTTCTATCTAATTAGATACTCTTCTTCTATTAGAAAGGCGAACCTATAGGCCTGTTTTAGCGCGTTTCCAAAGTCAACCTAACCGCTTTGGAAACGCTACTAAGGACCGGGTGAAGAATGAAAAACGTCCGCTAACGCCCACGGGATAAGATCTTTTTTAGATCAGCAACGAATTCTTGTATCTACGAAGAAAGATTTCTCCCCGGGTTCAGACCCTAAATGCCATACCTTGCTGAAGGCGATTCACGATAGAATCGCGCATAGTTCCGTTTGACCGAGATGTGAATGCCCGTGATCTGTTCGGTATAGTGATGGATTTCATGGCCGACGTCTAACCGGCACGAATACGCCGACATGAAACGAGTTCCCCGCGGAGCATTTTTTTTTCTTTCGTTCTCGGACGTTTTGTTCGATTCCGGCACTTGCGTTCTCATGCCCGGAACCCTCGCGATTGATTGGGAGAAAGAGCGAAAGCGAGAAAGATGGATTGTTATCCATCGGAAATCGATAGGAATTCCCCGGGGATTGCCTTATAATAGATGTTCTGTCTTTCATTATTAACATCCAATCCCATGCTAATAAGAAAAACGAGCGATTGCTAGTCAGCTTTCATTTTATTCAATATAATGGTAGGGGCTGAGGCTCTGAAGGCTTTCCAACTTGCTTCAATTAGGGAATAGCGCAGATGGATCAATCACGCGGTTCTGCAGCGTCCTCCAACTTGCTGTCCGCTCCCCTTCACTTTCTTTGCTGGACGGGAAGATGCGAATCGCGAAGGCCTTCCCACCACGCGAAGTGAAAACCTCGCTGGAGAGAGAAAAGCGAATTGAAAACCGGCCTCAAATCCCCGAAGGTGAAAGCGGGAAAAAGACGACGAAACCCTTCTTTCTTTGTCAGCCGACTTGAAAGGTGCTCTCAGTGTACCGCCATACGCACCCAGACATTAGACCAATTGTGGCTGGCCCAACAGTTTCCAGAATGCCGTTGTCATGATGTTGATCCGGCTTCTGCGACTACGGCATCCGCGTAGCTCCGAATACGCGCATTGGAGCTCTTCGCCCGATGTCCCGGATCGCTCTGTTGTAAACCGCTGTTTCGTCGGGCGGTGGCTTATTTCTAACACCCCCCTTACTAGATTAGATCAAACAAATAAAGCTCCATTGAATGAATCAACTTCTCCCTCCGGTCAATGGTTCGGGGAAAAGCCTATCTCAGTGATGTTCAAAAACGGGAAAAGCGTCGTTCGAAAACTCGCGTTAGCTCGTTTTGGACCACCTTCTACTTTTGAACCAGTTCTCGACCCCGAGCGTAGCGACCCAAAGAAAGGCGCACTGGCAGCTCGTAGTCGCGGCAAACGTACTTTGATTGTTCAATCATTACATTAATAGAGGCCTTCCAGGAATTGACCAAGCAGGAACCGGGGATCAAAGTTCCATTGATTCATCTATCTCAAATAGGGAAAAAACTGAATCAAGAAGGGGTCAGCTGAGCTCGAAAGGGGTAGCCGGTTGTCGGCTAAGAGCTCTGGCCGGCAACGAAGCTAAAGCTTCACACTGGTCCACTCGCAACTTACCGCAACTTACACGGCTAAGTTCCAACTCTATGTTGATAAGAAAAAAGAAAATCCCCTAAGAAGAAGACTTTCAACTATTCCAACAGAAAGGGGCAATTCAAATGCTCCATAGATAACCCCCTGTGTCTCGTTCCCGTCCAACTCACCGGGAGATCGAAGAGCGGTTTGCGCTTCGCGCCCCAACCCCCTTCACTAATAGATGCTTAGATACCTGCAACTGCATCTGTAAGCGGCGCAGGGCAGGATGGACGAGAAAAGCGGCGAGAAGAAGACTTTCAGAGGGAGGAAGGGGGACCTTTTTTCTATTGCCTTCCCTTTCTACTTCTAGACTGGTTCGTCTGCGGGACAGCGAACCAAGATCCGATTCGTCAATCGACGAATCCATGCCACGTAACCTGGCAAAGGAGAAAGAGACGATGGCAACGCACTTCATACAAGAGGGAGGGGGTACCGAGGAGACAAAGACACGGCAAGACTACTTTACCTATGACACTTAACGAGCCCTACTTACTGTCAGACCTAAGCACAGATCGATGAACGCAAGAATGAATGCACCTGTCTCTGCTCTTTCTGGTCAAGAAATCGATCGACCTCGTTCACATAGTTTTTCAAAAGCATCCCGGAGCGAGCGCCCCCTATGGTCTTTCTTGCTGAGTCAAGCTCTCTATTTTTTCCCACGCATTTCGGATGTCGGTTATTGGATTTGGTCTTCCTCGTCTGACTGACCAATTACACATACTACCATTACACTATCTTACTCGATTGATCTCGGTGTTCTCATTCCACGGTATGTCAAAAAAGGTAAATCTCAGTATACGGAAAATGATATCCCCTAATGGTATGACCCCCAAAAAAAGAGGATTTAACAGGTTTTAAAACGAAGAATTTGAGGCATCGATCTGGAGTGGGTCTTTGATTGCTATTACACGGATGACAGGAGCCCTTGACCTTTACCTCCAAGCACGGGCTCTTCCCTTATATCCATACCACAACGAGAAGAGAAGGGAGGGTGAACACTGATGATCGAAACATCTCCTTCAGTGCCTGGTCAACCATTAAAGAAGAGGAGCGGACCTGACCCAGACCTTTTATTGAGTCTAATCACCTGTTTAGCAAACAGGTGTGCTCCAATACAGAGTTCTTTGGTAAAGCCGGTAAGAGATTCATTTTGCAAAAACAAGGCAAAGCAAACAAAGCAAGAGATGTCGCATGGATGGAAAGAACGTTGCTAGAGCAGTTAGTTGTGAACAGTTTTTCCTGATGTGTCTTGCAAAGGAGCATTGGGCCTTTATGATGTGTTTCCTCTCGCGGTTCAACTAATCTGCACTTGCTGCCTAGCCTTCGGGAATGAAAGTCAGTCCCCCTTATTTATAAGGAGCAGCTTTCCTGCACTAGGTACGAATCCACCTCACTTAAGAGTGAGTCCTATTGAGTAAGGGTCGGTAGGCTCTCTATCTCAATCCGAGGAAGTGAACTAGAGCTCAGGAGGAAGCCAGCCCTAAATCCGCTTCACTACACGATTGGACGGCTAAGCTAACCACCAACTTCCGCAAGGACAGCCCTGAAGAATAGGACTTGAATCTCTTACCAAGAGATAATAAGGTAAGACTGTGAACCTTACGATTTTGCTATCTGAGCAGTTGGAGGGCCAGAAGAGAAAGAAAGAATTCTGAACCTGAGGGAGCCGACCAATGGAATGGGACTTGAAAAGATAGAGGGGTTTTCCCGACTAGCTGAGAGTCTTTACACCGATAGTCTTTCACTTTTCTAGGGCTATGGATCGCAGAGGATGAGGACATATTTTTCGTAACAGAAAGTGAATCAGGGGTGGACCTTAGTGGCCTTATTGCTACGAATACACCGGGTTAACTAATGCCTCCGTATAATATCAGAAGGGAGTTCTTATGAAAGGAAAAGGTAGGCTTAGAACCAGCTCCCCGGAGCGATGAAAGCCTTTCCAAATTCTTCGTATAGCCATTCCAACTTTTAACTTATTGTCATCTCGCAGCAAGCAAGAAGTCAATCTATAGCTTTCAGAGCGAACTTCTATTTAGTATACTTTCTTTTTTCTTGTGTTGAGATTCCATTTCTGTTCTGCAGATGCTTCTGTGGTCACTTTCGAGAGAGGGCATTGACTTGGGAGGCCTAGCATTCAAACAAGGCCAAAGGGAAGAGCCCCTTTCTACACAATCTCCTGCCCGAAATGACGGATCAAAGGGAGTAACGGGCTAGCCTATAGGAAGAAACTACGACCCCGCCCATACTTCACTTTTCAACTCATAGCTTAAGCTCTCAGACTAGAGCTATTCTCACTAAGCCGACTCTGTTCATCGAAGACCGCTAACACAGAGTAGCTTTTCCTTCAAACTCTTCCTTTCCTCTGATCTCTCCACCATTTCCAAGAGTTCAGAAGGAGTTTCACCATAGGTTTCTTCCTCATCTACTACCTGCATGAGGCAGTGATCCTTGGAAGGGGAGCTAAGGTAGAGCTATATTAGAGTTATTGGGTCAGCTAACTTGAATTATTCCCTCCGTATTCTTGCAAACAGAAGACGATTCTCGACATCAAGACTAGTTACCGTAAGCACGATAGCTGACTATAGAATAAGATCATTACGAGACGAAAGTTCCTTTAATTCCTCGCCGGCTATTAAGGATCGGGTTTAGCCGGGTATTTCTCTTTGAATGGCGGGATAAAGGGAAGCTATTGACTGATATCCCATTTCCACGCTAAAGAGATGGCTGGCTATGAGACTGACAAAGAGACGGTTCGATTGACTCATTTGCTAGTTAAACTCAAATGAAATGCTACGCCCATACATAATAATAAGTTTTTCCATTTTCTTTGCTTGACTCTTATGAAAGGCAAAAGGCTCAGCTCAGGCAAAGCTCTTCACCTGCCTCCCTCAAACCTTCCTTCATTCAATGCTTGACAGCTTTCTTCATGCGTTATGACACGTCCATTAAAAAACCCGAAAAGGTGAATTGACTAAGTCTAACTTCATACTCTTATTGTACTTCTATCAGCTCTAGGATGAGGGACTTTCTAAGCCAAAAGGTGAATAGAGTAAGGCTAACTCAACTGCGACACCTTCTCTGGGGATTTTTTCAGTCTAGACTTACTCTCTAACCGCTATCGACGAGGGGATGGTCAAGTGCTACGGAGAAACCAGAACGATCTGGTTGATCTGGTCTTCGACATACTGTTGCTCCGTCTGCAGATTTCCGAGGTGTGTAGGACGAGATGCGCAGTGCAAGTCGAGTGAGGTATAGCATCATTCATAGGCGAGCAGGCTCATTGCCCAGCTCACACCCATCTGTGAGCCGATCTTGAAACTGCTCAGAAAGAAGACCCCGCCTTTCAGAAAAGATAGACACAAGGAACGAGGATTGCCAAAAAGCCTTTGACAAAGTGTTGAAATATCTACTCAATCCTCCCCGCCAACGCCTGGTCGACCTCTCCTGATGTATCTGTCAGTAATGGAAGCATCCATGAGTTGTGTCCTTGGTCAGCACGATGAAATGGGTAGGAAGGAAAGAGCCATATACTATCTCAGCAAGAAGTTCACTGATTATGAGACAAGGTAGACGGTTCTAGAAAAGACCTGTTGTGCTCTTACATGGGCCTCGCAACGCCTACGCCACTACATGTTGAACTATACGACCATTCTGATTGCAAGGATGGACCCGCGGAAGTCTCTCTTTTCAAAGCCAGCCCTCACGGGCCGTACAGCAAAGTGGCAGATCTGACTCTCAGAGTTCGATATTGTGTACGTCACCCAGAAGCCCTAAATGAGTAAGGCAAGGGGCAGGCAATAGCAGACCACCAGCGGATCGCCCGATGATTTCTTTACCTGTCTACGTTACGGTCGAAAGGGACACCCTGTTTGAATGAATGAAAGCCCGGAACCCAAATTAGGTTGTTCTTTTTAAGAGCCTTATTCGGCTGAATCAGCAGATTGGAAAGGCGGGGATCCAGCTGTTGTATCGGACAAGGATCGAAAGACTGGCTTGGATTGTCTCGGGCTGTTAAGAATGATATAATTATAGAGGCGGAGCGGGACACAAAATAAAGTTTCTATTCAATTCCCTACTCAACACGGTGCCTTAAGGCGAGTTTATGAGCTAATACGGCTGGCTTACTTTTCATATGTGGAGGCAACCTGACGTTAAGCACTGGGGCCAGTCACAAAGGAATAGGCTTAAAAAGATATACCGTTTCAGCTTTCCGCTTCGAAATCAAGCTAGAAAAAGACTAATCAAGTGCTGTCCTAATGAAATGGCTGACAGTAGATCAGAGGTTTCGGCTTGGTTTACCGAGTATTCTTTGATGAGGGCTTGGATGGGACAATGGCTTGACTATGTCAGGTGGTACCATACGACTGCAAGCAGTCAGTAGGTAACTCTTCAAAAGTTCTTTGACGCTCCAGTTGTTGAAAGACACTGGAAAACTGATCGTTCAGATCCACTGTTAGTTCGTTTTGGATTAATGTGGCGTCTGTACGATGAAGTAGGGCGTCAAGGTCTGGCTGTGAAGGGCATTGCTCTTCCTGGAGTATCACTAGTTCATTCTGTAGTGATACTTGCGAAGAAGGAATATCTAAATATCGGAGACTAGAGAGGTCTTTTTGCTTGAATCGGGAATGGCGGGACAAATAACTGATTCAAAGGGAGTTGGATGAGAATCAATTGGTGTAGGAAGAGATGAAACTGGATTAGGTGCTCTGCGCGCCCCAAAAAAACAAATAGTTGCGGAGCCGTGTTGAAGCTTCTTGATTGAGTAGGAGAAGCCAGCCCGAGAAAGCTATAAAGGAAAGAAGGCAGGGGGAAAGAGATGGTCTAGTCTATTAGGCTTAACTAGTTCCCCGGGGATCTAGGTAGTTAGGAGAGAAGAGCATTAAGAACGAGAAGAGCAGCAAGAGTTAACTCATCCTAGTTAGATTGAGTTACGAAGGGAGGAAGGCTACAAGTCTAAAGCAAGAGATTCTCATCCCATCTCTTCCCCTGGGAACATACTATTGAATCAAATCCCTGATCCGGGAACTAACGGAGGCAAAGCCTTATAATATCATCTATCAAGTCCGAAGGACGAAGTTGCAGTCTATCTTGACTTCTCTCTTTCTTTGAGATTCGGCTAAGGGTGTGAGGGAATTGGTATCTGGGTGGAGTGTAATAGCCCCAAAGGGGCAGCCCTGGGCTGGGTACTAAAGTCATCTTTCTCTCCTAAAGTACCTTATCCGTCCGTACATCAGTTTAAGTCTTCGAAGCAAAGCAGTCGAAGTGGTAGAAGTCGGTATGTGGTTCGAAGTCTTCCATTCGGTCTGTCAGTTGAGTAGTCGATTCCGTCTGTGTGTGCTCCTTGCTGAAGTAGTTCATGTGCTTTGAGGTTGTGTAAACATTCCCGTATCGTGCTAATAAGGTGCCTTTTCTTATTCTGAAAGCTAGCCTTCTACGGCCATTTTCTTTTGGTTTAGTTCTTCTAGCTCCTCTCCGCGCTGTTCATTGGTCTGTTGCCTTTGAGGATCTCTTGGCCTATGAGGTTAGGAACTCTTTTCCCTGAGAACTACGTTTTGTTGGTCTTAGCAGCTGCAGCTTTTCAAAAGACAAATAGGAAAGAAAATCTCGTATGTAGAAGAATATCAGACGATTTTCATCTTGTTTGTCTTTTCTTTTGTCTCGATCTCAGGGGGTGGGATAACCAATCAATGGGGCTTGGGACCCCTATATCCCGATGTTCGAGCTTCTTCGTTCCTAATGAAATGGAGCTGCTCCTTGCCTACCTAGTAGTAGCTACTGGCCTCTGGGGACCTATGATCTCCCCTCAAGAAAGGGGGTCAGTTTTTCTTGTTTTCTTTCATAGAGGTGTGAGGTTAAGAATTTTCTACCTACTACCTCCTTAAGGATAGAGTTTTTTCCCTCAGAAATGATAGATGGCAGAGGACGGGGAAAACGGATACCAGCTTTTATTTGGTGTGCTTTCTTCCGCCATTTCCCTGTCTAATTGACATGGGCGATTGATTGTCTTTATGGATGATGCCTAAGCAAAGCAGTCTGTCAGAGCTGTCAGCTGAAGGGAACTAGTCCCCGACAATAGGCTACCACTTCCTTTATTGCTTGATCGGTTGTTGAAGACAGATAAGACAATCCAAACAGCTTTTGGGACGCGAAGGCTTATCCTCGAGCTGCACTACACCGGTGAAACTCATGTTCTCCCGAAGACCCACTCAATGCGGCTATCAGTGACTTTCGCTCTTGGGACTGCCTCTGACTCGTCCCCCCCGAACCCTAACCTCAATCAGTGAAGCTGGGCCCTCTCCTCTCCGTCTAGTAGAGTGGCATTTTGCTCCTGGTCTCTCGTTTGTGGTAACCGCTTTCCCTGATGCTATGGGATCTTTCAAACTCCCTCCCTATGGACCAAGTAAAGTGATTGGATAATCGATAAAGATCGTACCTCTTTGCTTAATAGGGGTAGCCCCTTCCCTCCATCTGGTCCACATATGGCTCATCTCCTTCTTGCCGAGTGGCTATCGCGCCTAACCTTTGAAATGGAGCTGCTCTGCTCCTAAGGCAAAAAAGGGTTGAGTTTCAAGGATATGAGTCAGGTAAGAGAGTTGCTTTTGCCTAAGCTGAGCTTTCTTTCATAGCTTTTGCTGGAAACAAAGACAGACTGAGAAGAATCCCTATAGTCGTAGTCATCGGGGGAACTTCCTCTATAAAGGATCATGTTCTCCCTTCTCTGTCCCAAAGTCAAGTTGAAGTAGAGAATCTCAGTTCTGTTCTATTCTAGTGGAAGCCTTTAGACTCTCAATTCCTTACTTTCGCCTAATCAAGGATAGAAAGTGGCACCTCCTAGAATAAAAAAGATAAGGTTCATCCCTCCTCACCTCCATGCTATGGATCAGAACCCGTTCTCTCCACTCCTGGTAGTCGAGTGGCTTATAGCTTCTGGGACAAAAGAAAGACATTTCTCTTCTATCCCTTCCTGACTCTGCTGACATTCCGCCTTAATGTTTCTTAGGGTTGAAAGAAGAAATGAGATGTCCTGGTTCTCTCCTATCCTTTTCTATACATATAGTAGCGCCCGCCTACCAATGATGCCTTGAACTTGAAGACAATTCCTCGCGACTTTTAAAACTTATAGTAAAGCGAAGGAGACCCACATGCCCACTTCTTGATAGCGTACCGGACCTGCGTTTAAACAGGATTAGATTGCAAGGCTTAGCTGGCTCCCCGCCCGCCGATCTATTTATTTCAATTCCAATTTTGTTTGAAAGGGGCATAGGAAGCAAAGGTGCCACAGGGAAAGAAGTGACTCCCCGGGGAGAAGTCTTGTTCCTAGGGCATTGGGATAGGGGATGGCCAGATTAGGATGGACAAGCAGAAGGTGAAGGCAATAGAAGAGTAGGGAGTCCCCGTGACCGAGCTACGATCAGTTCTTGGCCTTTTGAACTAATACCGTCGGTTCATCACTGGATATTCTAGGAAGTCCACTCACAGATATTTTGAAGAAAGCCTTGGCATTGGCTTTAAGTTAAGGGGATGGGGCAAGTGTCAGCGAGCTTTTGAGGACTTGAAGAGGGCCGTGACGGAGGAACCCGTATTGAGGTTGCCAGACTATACTGTACCTTTCGAAGTGCACACTGAAGCATCAGACTATGCCATTGGAAGAGTATTGGTCCAGGAGGGACACCCAGTAGCATATGAGAGCCGGAAGCTCAACGAGACAGAAAGGCACGGTCCCAGTCCCAGAGAAAGAGATAACAGCCGTGGTGCATTGCCTGAGGACGTGGAGGCACTACCAGCCTGGATCGGCTCTCGGTTTATATCGGGAATCTTAAAGAGAAGATACCGCAGCTGATTGTCCAACTAGCGGAAGCAAGTCGGGAACTGGAGCTGGAGCGAAAGAAGAAGGAGCTCGCAGACGAGACAGTGCGAAGAGATGAAATGATTAAGTCTGCTTCACGCTTGGCTAGCCGTTTCGACCTTATCCGTCGCCCTCTTCTTTATCAGCCAGCCTGGCGACTAGTTTCAATCTAAATCATTCTGTAACCACCTCTTTGTCTTTATAATTGCATTTCTTTTTGCTAATGCGCAACGGCTTTCTAGCGTTAAGCAAGCAAGAAAGGCAACTGGGATTGATGCCACTCAGCTGCTCGTCTGGTCGATGTCATGTAGAGGTAAGAGAAGCCTAATGTTTCGGTGACCATTCTAGAGTTAGGCTTTCGTTAAGCTAGCCATTGCTACAGAACGTACCTTGTTGTTAATAGGTAATAAGCTGATCAATAACCTGGGATAGAGAGATCCAGTAGCTGTCCCGATAGCCCGCTAATGACAGACCTGAAACTTAACTGATACGCAAAACTAAATGAAGCACAAAAGGCACTAAACTGCTTTGCTTGCATGGAAGGCAATTGCTTTAGATAATCCCAATCCGGGGATTGGTTCCAGTAATGGCATAAACGTCCCGGAAAGATCTTCTATGAAATCAGATCTGGATCTAACCAGTAACCTTGCATTCAAGCTGAATAAAGTCTGTCTAACTCCTTACATGCTTTTACACACGCACCGTGTACGAAAAGGTTCCTCTCGACTGTATAATGAATTGCCTTCTCCGGATTGATGCTAACCTGAGCTAACTTTGAACCTTACCATGTCAGCGGTACACTTTGTACACGAAGCCAGTTCTTTTGCCTTACAGAGGTTCGAGAAGACAGATAGGCTAAATGAAAGAGAGGTTATCTCGACTGTCAAGAAAGCATTATCAGTACAGGAAGCAAAGAATGCCCAGATGACCTGATTGTACTAGCCTTATTCCATTCCAGTACTGTAATAAGCTAGCTACGCCACTCGTTCAAGATGTCTGAACATTGGCTAAGGAGGTTCTAGTCATGAATGCTGACAGAGAGAATGGACTTGATTCACCCTTGCCTATACCTGCATGTAGCGGGAATGGTTGATGCCAGTCCCCCTGCTAAAGTACCCTTTTTTTTGGTGCGATTCAATCAATAGCTAGCTGGAAGCTAGTTCTCAATCCAGTTGGGAGATTAGTAATTAGGAATAAAGTAGGCTCTATTACTTATGGGGCTACCCTCTTTCCGGTCAGATAGTCTTTCATATCACAGTGGGTGGGGACAGTTTTCTTCGTTATCACGCTTGTTGTCTGTGCCTACGTTCCTTCTATTCTACCCTATCCCTATTCTTCGTTTAATACGAAGCACGATCTTATTTCTTTTATACTTTCTTCAGCTTTTGACCGGTAGGATATCCATGAAGCAGCTTTTTCAACTTAAGTGAATAGATCCGTTGTTTCCTATTGTAGCCTAGTTATCCATGTCATATTCTTCGCAAGAATGTGTCCTGAAGCCGTCGCAACTTACCAGACAAAGCCAAGACGAACCCCTTTCCACCGCAAAAGCAAGGAGTATGGCGATACGCACAAGAATTTCAATTAAATTCTAAATTAGCTCAATCCTTTCTTTCAAGTGCGGCTCTATGCAAAGGTTCATGGTTATGTAAGGGTTTAGTGATCGCTCTCCTCCCTACAGAGTAGCTTCTGTTCGGAGAGAAGAGCGATGCTGGCGGCGGGGCACTCGAATATGCCCCATACCAGCACCAAGTGTCCGCCCGTATGATCTCAAAGATAAGAGGAGCTTTCTAATCCCCCCCACTACCTTGTGCTTGCCAGTTACCAAACAACTATGTTGCTGAGCCAACTAGCCTGGTCCCGATCACGTTCACAACCAAAGACTCCCTTCTATGGTCTCAGGAGCTAGTTTGCCAAACTATCAAACATGGCAACAACGTTTGCACGCTGTGCTAGTGGTTTGACTTTCATCGCTACTTGGAACCGAGAAAGCGCGCAGAGACACTCTCGAACACTCTCTCTACGTCATTTTTTTTCGGGTATCCAGGTAAAAGACTTCCTGCTTCAAGACTGGCTCGAGGAAAGGACCTAGCTAACATCACTTCAATGAAGATTCGTTGCCTAACGAAAGCCCTTCTTCCTAGTACAGTGACAGCACATATGCGACAGCGGAAGCCCAGATATGCCAAACCTTAACTAACCTCGCTTTAATCCGCTCAAGAGGGCGGCAGGCTTACTTACGTAAAAAAAAAAGAAATTTGAGTCGAAAGCTTTTGCTTCTTCTGCTGGCAAGTAGCTCTCCCTTTTTCCTGTAGTTCAGGATTCCCTCTCTATGCCCATATCTATTTAGTCAAAAGGCTAGTTCAATCGCTCTGAGGAAGTACTAATAGTGGCCTTTGTTGTTTTCGAGCTCCCCCTGCCTTCGGAAAGGATACTCCTAATGGTACCTTAGTTATCCATAGGCGTCTTAAGGGGGAGTGGAGTGAAGGCATTCTCTTGGGATAAGCCCGCCAGCTTACTATACTAAGAGAAGAGGGCGCTATTTAACAGTAGTGGTAGGGGAAGTCGTCCCGAAGCGCAACCAGACTCTTGTTCTTCGGGAAGGGAAGTGGTGGTCTTGTTTTAGAGTATCCAGGTCTTGAGTGCCCCCTCTTTTGGTTAGGGAATCTTAGCGAATGTCCGGATTAGCGGAGTTGGGCCCCTATAAGCTATTAAAAGCATTAAGCAGTTGTTTTCGTTTCTTTTGAGGGCAAAAGATTCAATTCATTCTTCCTCACCCGGCCATTGGCGATGAGATAAAGGCTATTTCACGGAAAGCTAGTCTGGCAAGGCAAGATCGGATTCCTTCCCTCGTCTCTTCTAGCCCTTGAAAGGCAGTCCACTAGACTCGCAACGGAGTCGCGAAAAGAGCCAGTCTCCCTTTCTAGAAGCTATCTTGTGAAAGAGTAGTAGGAAAGAGAGTTCGAAAGCCCACA